GGTAAACGTGTCGATTATTCGGGACGTTCCGTTATTGTCGTGGGTCCTTCGCTTTCATTACATCAGTGTGGATTACCTCGAGAAATAGCAATAGAGCTTTTACAAACATTTGTAATTCGTGGTCTAATCAGACAACATGTTGCTTCTAACATAGGAATTGCTAAAAGTAAAATTCGGGAAAAAGAACCCATTGTATGGGAAATACTTCAAGAAGTTATGCAGGGGCATCCTGTATTATTGAATAGAGCACCCACCCTGCACAGATTAGGCATACAAGCATTCCAACCTATTTTAGTGGAAGGGAGCGCTATTTGTTTACACCCATTAGTTTGTAAGGGTTTCAATGCAGACTTTGATGGGGATCAAATGGCTGTTCATGTACCTTTATCTTTGGAAGCTCAAACGGAGGCTCGTTTACTTATGTTTTCTCATATGAATCTCTTGTCTCCAGCTATCGGGGATCCTATTTCTGTACCAACTCAAGACATGCTTATTGGACTCTATTTATTAACAATCGGAAATCGTCGAGGTATTTGTGCAAATAGGTATAATCCATATAATAGTGGAAACTACCAAAAAAAAATAGTTAATAATCATAATAATAACTATAGGTATATGAGGGAAAAAGAACCCTATTTTTATAGTTCCTATGATGCACTTGGAGCTTATCGACAGAAAAGAATCAGTTTAAAGAGTCCTTTGTGGCTCCGATGGAGACGAGATCAACGTGTCATTGGTTCAAGAGAAGTTCCCATCGAAGTTCAATATGAATCTTTAGGTACTTATCATGAGATTTATGGGCACTATCTAATAGTAGGAAGTATAACAAAAGAAATCCGTTCTATATACATTCGAACTACTCTTGGTCATATTTCTTTTTATAGAGAATTAGAAGAAGCCATACAGGGTTTTTGTCGAGCCTACTCATACGCTATCTAATCTAATTTCTTAGATTAGGCGATGTTTGTGCCTAGTGCCTAGGGTAATTCAGGTCTCCCAAATTTCACTGGTATTCTAATTTCTGAATTTCTGTGTGAATCAAGATTGAGGAAAGGAAGTTTTCGAATCATTGACTTGGGTCCATTGTCGAATCCTACTTAGCAGAAGAAATATAAGAGAAGAGGTACTTATGGCAGAACGGGCTGATCCGGTCTTTCACAATAAAGTGATAAATGGAACTGCTATGAAACGACTTATTAGCAGGTTAATCGATCATTTCGGAATGGCATATACATCACATATCTTGGATCAAATAAAAACTTTGGGTTTCCAGCAAGCCACTGCTACATCTATTTCATTAGGAATTGATGATCTTTTAACAATCCCTTCGAAGGGATGGTTAGTCCAAGACGCCGAACAACAAAGTTTTATTTTAGAGAAACACCATCATTATGGGAATGTACACGCGGTAGAAAAATTACGTCAATCCATTGAGATATGGTATGCTACAAGTGAATATTTGAGACAAGAAATGAATCCTAATTTTCGTATGACTGATCCTTCTAATCCAGTACATATAATGTCCTTTTCGGGAGCTAGAGGAAATGCATCTCAGATACATCAATTAGTGGGTATGAGAGGATTAATGTCGGATCCCCAAGGACAAATGATTGATTTACCCATTCAAAGCAATTTACGTGAAGGACTTTCTTTGACAGAATATATAATTTCCTGCTATGGAGCTCGCAAAGGAGTTGTAGATACTGCTGTACGAACATCAGATGCTGGATACCTCACACGTAGACTTGTTGAAGTAGTTCAACACATTATTATACGTAGAACAGATTGTGGTACTATCCGAGGTATTTCCGTGAGCCCTCAAAATGGTATGACAGAAAAAATTTTTGTCCAAACACTAATTGGTCGTGTATTAGCAGACGATATATATATTGGTTTGCGGTGTCTTGCCACTCGAAATCAAGATATTGGGATTGGACTTATAAATCGATTCATAACCTTTCGAGCACAACCAATATATATTAGAACCCCCTTTACTTGCAGGAGTACATCTTGGATCTGCCAATTATGTTATGGTCGGAGTCCTACTCATGGTGACCTGGTCGAATTGGGAGAAGCTGTAGGTATTATTGCAGGTCAATCAATTGGGGAACCAGGGACTCAACTAACATTAAGAACTTTTCATACTGGTGGAGTATTCACAGGTGGTACTGCCGAGTATGTACGAGCTCCTTCTAATGGAAAAATAAAATTGAATGAGAATTTGGTTCATCCCACACGTACCCGTCATGGGCATCCCGCTTTTCTATGTTCTATGGACTTGTATGTAACTATTGAGAGTCGGGATATTCTACATAATGTAAATATTCCACTAAAGAGTTTGATTTTAGTTCAAAATAATCAATATGTAGAATCAGAACAAGTAATTGCTGAAATTCGTGCTGGAACGTCCACTTTTTATTTTAAAGAGAAGGTACGAAAACATATTTATTCTGAATCAGAGGGAGAAATGCACTGGAGTACTGATGTACACCATGCACCTGAATATACATATGGTAATGTTCATCTATTATTAAAAACAAGTCATTTATGGATATTAGCAGGAGGTTCGTGCAGATCTAGTATAGTGTCTTTTTCGCTCCACAAGGATCAAGATCAAATGAATCCTCATGCTTTTTCTGTCGAAGAAAGATATATCTCTGATCTATCAATGACTAACGGTCGAGTAAGATATAAATTGTTAGATACTTCTGATAAAAAAGATAAGAAAATTCTTGACTATTCAATAAGACCTGATCAAACCATATATAATGGTCATTGGAATATTATATATCCTTCTATTATCCAAGGGAATTCTTATTTCTTGGCGAAAAAGCGAAGAAATAGATTCATCATCCCATTACAATATGATCAAAAACGAGAGAATGAACTAATACCCTGTTTTGGTATTTCAATTGAAATATCAAAACAAGGTATTTTACGTAGAAATAGTATTCTTGCTTTTTTTGATGATCCACGATACAGAATAAATAATTCGGGAATTACTAAATATGGGACCGTAGAGGTCAATTCAATTATCAAAAAAGAGGATTTAATTGAGTATAGAGGATCAAAAGAATTTATTCCGAAATACCAAATGAAAGTAGATCGTTTTTTTTTTATTCTCGAGGAAGTGCATATTTTACCTGGATCTTCATTGATAATGGTCCAGAACAATAGTATCATTGGAGTAGATACACAACTCGCTTTAAATATAAATACAAGAAGTCGAGTAGGCGGATTAGTCCGCCTGGAGAGAAAAAAAAAAAATATTGAACTAAAAATATTTTCCGGAGATATTTATTTTCCTGGAGAGGCAGATAAGATATCTAGGCACAGCGGCATTTTTATACCACCGAAAACAAAAAAAAAAAATTCTAAGGAATCAAAAAAATTGAAAAATTGGATCTATGTCCAACGGATCACACCCACAAAGAAAAAGTATTTTGTTTTGGTTCGACCCGTAGTCACATATGAAATAACTGATGGCATAAATTTAGCAACACTTTTTCCTCAAGATCTCTTGCGGGAAAAGGATAATGTCCAACTTAGAGTTGTCAATTATATCCTTTATGGAAATGGCAAGTCAATTCGAGGAATTTTTCACACAAGTATTCAATTAGTTCGCACTTGTTTAATATTGAATTGGGATCCAGAACAAAATGGTTCTCCGAAAGATATTCGTGCTTCCTTTATTGAGGTAAAGGGAAATGATCTGATTCGAAATTTCATGAGAATTGAGTTAGTAAAGTCCAGCATTTCATATATCGGAAAAAGATATGATAGGGCAAGTTCAGGATTTATTTCCGATAATGGATTAGATCGTACAAATATAAATCCTTTTTACTGCAAGGTTAGTATTCAATTACTTACACAACATCAAGGTACTATTGGTACATTGTTGAATCGAAATAAGGAATGCCAATCTTTGATAATTTTGTCATCATCCAATTGTTCTCGAATTGGTCCATTCAATGGTTCGAAATATAACATGATAAAAGAATCGGATCCCATAATCCCAATTAAGGATTTGTTGTGTCCTTTGGGGACTATTGTCCCTAAAATGGTAAATTTATATTCATTTTACCATTTAATAACTTATAATCAGATTTTGTTAAAGAAATATTTGCTACTTGGTAATTTTCAACAGACTTTCCAAGTACTTGAAGTACTTAAATACTGTTTAATAGATGAAAATAGGAGGATTTATAATCCCGATCCATGCAGTAACATCATTTTGAATCCATTCCATTTGAATTGGCATTTTCTCCATCACGATTATTGGGAAGAGACATCTACAATAATTAACCTTGGACAATTTTTTTGTGAAAATATATGTCTATTTAAATACAAATCGCACATAAAAAAATCTGGGCAAATTATAATTGTTGATGTTGACACTTTAATTATAAGATCCGCTAAGCCCTATTTAGCCACTCCAGGAGCAACTATTCATGGCCATTATGGTAAAATATTTTACGAAGGAGATACATTAGTTACATTTATATATGAAAAATCAAGATCTGGTGACATAACACAAGGTCTTCCAAAAGTGGAACAAATCTTAGAAGTACGTTCGATTGATTCAATATCAATGAACCTTGAAAGGAGAGTTGAAGGTTGGAACAAAGGTATACCAAAAATTTTTGGAATCCCCTGGGGATTCTTGATTCAAGCCGAACTAACCATAGCTCAAAGTCGTATCTCTTTGGTTAATAAAATCCAAAGGGTTTATCGATCTCAGGGGGTACAGATCCATAATAGACATATAGAGATTATTGTACGTCAAGTAACATCAAAGGTGTTGGTTTCAGAAGATGGAATGTCTAATGTTTTTTCACCTGGGGAATTAATTGGATTGTTGCGAGCGGAACGAGTGGGGCGCGCTTTGGACGAAGCGATCTCTTATCGCGCAATCCTATTGGGAATAACAAGGACATCTTTGAATACTCAAAGTTTCATATCCGAAGCAAGTTTTCAAGAAACCGCTCGAGTTTTAGCAAAAGCTGCTCTACGAGGTCGTATTGATTGGTTGAAAGGCCTGAAAGAGAATGTTGTTCTAGGTGGAATTATACCTGTTGGTACAGGATTCAAAAAATTAGTGCACCATTCAAGTAAGGACAAAAACTTTTATTTGGAAATCAAAAGAAAGAATCTATTTGACTTGGAAATAAAAGATCTTTTGTTACACCATAGAGAATTATTTTGTTCTTATGTACCAAACAATTTCCATGAGACATTAGAACAATCATTTACGCGATTTCATGATTCCTAAGAGCGGATTCTTTTACTTTAACTATCTTTTAATTATCTGTTTTTTAATTATCTGGTCTGGCTTTTCTTTTAACTTAACTATCTTGTTCTTGTTTGAATATTGATAAAAAAATAAGTAATTAAAAGACATTAATGGTTTGTACTGTGTATTAAAGGTCAATTCCCGGCAGAAGGTTCCATCGGAACAATTACTTATTTCAAAGTACCTCGTCTCTTTGTTAAAGTTAAAAAAAAAAAACAAAAAGGAAGTGTGGGAAAAATGACAAGAAGATATTGGAACATTAATTTAGAAGAGATGATGGAGGCCGGAGTTCATTTTGGTCATGGTACTAAGAAATGGAATCCTAGAATGGCCCCTTACATCTCTGCAAAGCGTAAAGGTATTCATATTACAAATCTCACTGGAACTGCTCGTTTTTTATCAGAAGCCTCTGATTTAGTTTTTGATGCGGCAAGTAGGGGAAGAACCTTCTTAATTGTTGGTACCAAAAATAAAGCAGCAGATTCAGTAGCATCGGCTGCAATAAGAGCCCGGTGTCATTATGTTAATAAAAAATGGCTTGGTGGTATGTTAACAAATTGGTCTACTACGGAAACGAGACTTCAAAAGATCAGGGATTTAAGAGCAGAACAAAAGATGGGTAAACTCAACCGTCTTCCCAAAAGAGATGCGGCAATATTGAAGAGAAAATTATTTACCTTGCAAACATATCTCGGCGGTATCAAATATATGACGAGGTTGCCTGATATTGTGATCATCGTTGATCAGCAAGAAGAATATACGGCTCTTCGAGAGTGTGTAATTTTGGGTATTCCGACGATTTGTTTAATCGATACAAATTGTGACCCGGATCTCGCAGATATTTCGATTCCATCCAACGATGATGCTATAGCTTCAATCCGATTGGTTCTTAACAAATTAGTATCCGCAATTTGTGAGGGCCGCTCTAGCTATATAAGAAATCCTTGATTATGATTAAGGGGGGATTTTTGGATTCGGTTACTATTCTTGAATTAAATAGAAAAAAGCAAAAAGGTAAGTGCGGGCATATTGATAATATGTTATTATATTACGTGATTTCTTGGTATCCTATGTAAATTCTTGATATCTTAAATATACAATTAATGAATACGATTTTTGATTCATATTGGTGAGTTGAAAAAGAGATAAAGATGGTTGAATCAAAATAATTTCTTTTTTGAAGTTCAATTTCTGCTAGAGGACAATATGAATGTTATACCATGTTCCATTAAAACACTCAAAGGGTTATACGATATATCGGATGTAGAGGTAGGCCAACATTTATATTGGCAAATAGGAGGTTTACAAATCCATGCCCAAGTACTTATCACTTCTTGGGTAGTAATTGCTATCTTATTAGGTTCAGTCATTATAGCTGTTCGGAATCCACAAACCATTCCGACCAACGGTCAGAATTTCTTTGAATATATCCTTGAATTTATTCGAGACTTAAGCAAAACCCAGATTGGAGAAGAATATGGCCCTTGGGTTCCCTTTATTGGAACTATGTTCCTCTTTATTTTTGTTTCTAACTGGTCAGGTGCTCTTTTACCTTGGAAAATTATACAGTTACCTCATGGAGAATTAGCTGCACCCACGAATGATATAAATACTACTGTTGCTTTAGCTTTACTCACGTCCGTCGCATATTTTTATGCGGGTCTTAGCAAAAAAGGATTGGGTTATTTTGGGAAATACATTCAACCAACCCCCATCCTTTTACCAATTAACATCCTAGAAGATTTCACAAAACCTTTATCTCTTAGTTTTCGACTTTTCGGAAATATATTAGCCGATGAATTAGTAGTTGTTGTTCTTGTTTCTTTAGTCCCTTCAGTAGTTCCTATACCTGTCATGTTTCTTGGATTATTTACAAGTGGTATTCAAGCTCTTATTTTTGCAACCTTAGCCGCGGCTTATATAGGTGAATCCATGGAAGGTCATCATTAACTAGCTTTTCAAATAGTCTTTTTTTTTAATTCTATTATTAAGCAAGCTTATCCCACATGATTCATGATAATCCAATTGGATGGGTAAGATAATAGTGTATGATTCCATCATCTAGAATTGTAGGAGAAAAGATAGACAATATTCCAACAGAATTCTAAAAAAAAGAAGGGCTGGGGAGGTTATAGTTAGAGTATAATATATGTAATAATGTCTATAGGCTCTAAACCCCCGTCTATTTTTCTAGGAATTATTCTATTCCAGAATCAATTAAAAAAAATTAGGATGGTTTACATTATGGAAGAAAAGAATGGATATGTGATATTAGAATCACATTAAATATTTTTTAGTTATATGAGATAAGTCTATCCATAATATCGCTATATTACATAACTATATAATATTTATTATAATATTTATTTTTATTATAGTATTGTAAGGCTAGAATTTATATTTTTCCTAATTACAACCAATCCTATAATCATAATCTGGATCCTCATTATTCATATTTGTTATGTTATATATGAACAATATACAACATAAAATAGATATATATATTATATATCTATTATCCGGTTTAATTCAAATTGAAATTAGATTCAATTCATTATATATTTCTTATTTATATATTTATTTATTATATATTTTTAATTCCTTAATTCTTATATTTTTATATTAAAATATTCAAAATTTTTGTTATTATTTTATTTATTATTATTTGATAATATGTATAATATACAATAACAAATTACAAATAATATAATTTATATTTATATTGAATTAATTTGGTATTAAATTAATTTGATAATTTGATTGATATTGATTGCAGCTCACACTGTATTTAGATAGATTTCAATATCAGTCCTTCTCTTCTAGCAATTTTTTTGAATGAAAAAATAAATAAACTTAACAATAGTGTAGTGTAGTAAAGAACGAAGAATTAAATGAAAGAATGGTTCGAAACAAAGAAATACAATAGTTACAACTGTATGCATATGGATTTACAAAAACTCTATGATAGTTAAAAACTAAAAACGAGATAGTTCTGATGATTCCGTTTTTTAATTTAGTAATTAATATTATTATTTCAACTTGTGGATCTTAATTAAAAAAGTCATAATTGATTGGTTGATTGTATCATTAACCATTTCTTCTTTTTTGTTTTGTGTGAGGAACTTACCATGAATCCACTGATTTCTGCCGCTTCCGTTATTGCTGCTGGATTGGCCGTGGGGCTTGCTTCTATTGGACCTGGAGTTGGTCAAGGTACTGCTGCAGGCCAAGCTGTAGAAGGTATTGCGAGACAACCGGAAGCAGAGGGTAAAATACGAGGTACTTTATTGCTTAGTCTAGCTTTTATGGAAGCTTTAACAATTTACGGACTGGTTGTGGCATTAGCACTTTTATTTGCGAATCCTTTTGTTTAATCCTCAAAATATAAAAAAGTATCTTAGAGACTTTTTTCTTATTAACTCTTAACTTGGAATTTTCCTTTGCTTCTTAGAATTATATTAACACGTTACTAAAAAATTACTTATTTATTGAGACAATACCTAGGAAGGGTTGATTTGAAGATGAGGAATTACCGCATTCACTTGCTTTCTTCCTTTCTGTCTTTAGCTTAGTACAATAGAAAACTTTTTTATTTTCATTGTTTGGAAGTGTTTCAACAAATGAAATATTTTTCAATTGATATCAGATCTAAAACCTAAGTCTAAAGTCTAAGTAAAGTATCTTATTAGAAAATTTTTTAAAATGTAAAAAAATTTAAACAAAACAAATGAAATTACTAGATTTCTTTTATTCTCATTAAATAAATAAAGTGGAAATAAAAAAAAAAGAAATCGATCAAAAAAAAGGGCGATCGGAGTGATACAAAGAGAACTCTGTTCTTTGTTAGTCCTATCCAAAAGAAAAGAGAGGAGAATATATGAAAAATGTAATTGATTCTTTCGTTTACTTGGGCCACTGGCCATACGCCGGAAGTTTCGGGTTTAATACCGATATTTTAGCAACAAATCCAATAAATCTAAGTGTAGTGCTTGGTGTATTGATTTATTTTGGAAAGGGAGTGTGTGCGAGTTGTTTATTTCAAGAATAGGATGGATCCATCCATCTGCACTTATGGTATTTATAAGGGATAGGGGAAATAGTAAAAAAGTGCACGATCTCGACGAATTTCTTCTGAATAAATTAAGAAATTATATGCAAGAACCATAGCATTTCGTGATTTATTGGTAAATCCACTTTGATTCTCTATCAACCAATAATGCGAGACCTTTAACATGGTTAAAGCTAAATTGTTTAAAGTCCGGACAAAACAAGGTATTCTTTCTACCACTACGTTAGTAACCAAATAGTTCAAAAAAATTGGTAATTTATTTGATTTTGATATATAACACTCATATCAATAAATAAATTGAAACTATTTACGAGATAAAAAAAGGAAACAAAGTTCCTTTTTTTATCTAATGCCGAATCGACGACCTATGTATAAAAAAGAGGAATTTTTGGACTTGAAGAAACAAAAATATAATATAATTATTATTATTTTAATTTTTATAATCATATTTCCTTTTTTCATTCAAAAAAATGAAAAAAAAAAGTACAAATAAAAAAACAACTTTGCTGACAATTTTAGATTTTGATCTGGTCTAGTCGGAAGAGTCTTCCTAATATTCTGGTTTTTTTTTTTTATTTTATAAGTTTTGATATGTTTAACTACAAACAGAAAAGAGAAGGTAGGCTCATTACATTAAA